GCTAGCGTAGCTTAATTAAAGCATAACACTGAAGATGTTAAGATGAGCCCTAGAAAGCTCCGCAAGCACAAAAGCTTGGTCCTGACTTTACTATCAACTTTAGCTAAACTTACACATGCAAGTATCCGCACCCCTGTGAGAATGCCCTACAGTCCCCTGCCCGGGAACAAGGAGCTGGTATCAGGCACAACCCAATCAAGCCCATGACACCTTGCTTAGCCACACCCTCAAGGGAACTCAGCAGTGATAGACATTAAGCTATAAGTGAAAACTTGACTTAGTCAAAGCTAAGAGGGCCGGTAAAACTCGTGCCAGCCACCGCGGTTATACGAGAGGCCCAAGTTGATAGACGCCGGCGTAAAGAGTGGTTAAGATAAGTTGAAGACTAAAGCCGAACACCCTCAGAGCTGTTATACGCACCCGGGGGTAAGAAGCCCAATCACGAAAGTGGCTTTATTCCACCTGAACCCACGAAAGCTATGATACAAACTGGGATTAGATACCCCACTATGCCTAGCCCTAAACATCGATAGTGCACTACACCTACTATCCGCCTGGGAACTACGAGCATCAGCTTGAAACCCAAAGGACTTGGCGGTGCTTTAGATCCACCTAGAGGAGCCTGTTCTAGAACCGATAACCCCCGTTTAACCTCACCCTTCCTTGTTTATCCCGCCTATATACCGCCGTCGTCAGCTTACCCTGTGAAGGTCTAATAGTAAGCAGAATTGGCACAACCCAAAACGTCAGGTCGAGGTGTAGCGTATGGAGGGGGAAGAAATGGGCTACATTCCCTAATGCAGCGAACACGAACGATGCACTGAAATGTACATCCGAAGGAGGATTTAGCAGTAAGCAGGAAATAGAGTGTCCCGCTGAAATCGGCCCTGAAGCGCGCACACACCGCCCGTCACTCTCCCCGAACCTAAAAATTTAAATAACTAAAACCCTATTATCATAAAGGGGAGGCAAGTCGTAACATGGTAAGTGTACCGGAAGGTGCACTTGGAAAAATCAGAGTATGGCTAAGATAGAAAAGCATCTCCCTTACACCGAGAAGTCATCCGTGCAAGTCGGATTACCCTGACGCCCAACAGCTAGCCCCCTCCAACCAAAAATAACAACTAACCATAAATAACCCCAAATACACCAACGTTTATATTAAACAAACCATTTTTCCCCCTTAGTACGGGCGACAGAAAAGGGACCGAGGAGCAATAGAGAAAGTACCGCAAGGGAACGCTGAAAGAGAAATGAAAAAACCCAGTAAAGCCTAGAGAAGCAGAGATTTTAGCTCGTACCTTTTGCATCATGATTTAGCCAGTAAAACTCAAGCAAAGAGTATTTTAGTTTGATTCCCCGAAACTAAGTGAGCTACTCCAAGACAGCCTAATATAGGGCGAACCCGTCTCTGTGGCAAAAGAGTGGGAAGAGCTTTGAGTAGAGGTGACAAACCTACCGAACCTAGTTATAGCTGGTTGCCTGAGAATTGGATAGAAGTTCAGCCTCCCGGCTTCTTTCTTCACCCCGTCTTAACCCTTTCTGACACCCAAAGAAACCGCGAGAGTTAGTCAAAGGGGGTACAGCCCCTTTGAAACAAGACACAACTTTTCCAGGAGGGTAAAGATCATAATAAACTAAAGGTAAAATGTTCTGGTGGGCCTAAAAGCAGCCATCCCTACAGAAAGCGTTAAAGCTCAGACATACCACCTACCCCCTCATCCTGATGATTTAATCTTAGCCCCCTAATCCTACCAGGCCGTCCCATAACAAATATGGGAGCGACCATGCTAATATGAGTAATAAGAGAGCATCCGCCTCTCTCCTTGCACACGTGTAAATCGGAACGGACCCCCCACCGAACCTTAACGGCCCCAAACAAAGAGGGTACTGAACAACAGACCAAATAACCAGAAAATCATCCAATAATTAACCGTTAACCCCACACTGGTGTGCCCCTAGGGAAAGACTAAAAGAAAAAGAAGGAACTCGGCAAACACATTAAAGCCTCGCCTGTTTACCAAAAACATCGCCTCTTGCAAAACTAATGAATAAGAGGTCCCGCCTGCCCTGTGACTATAAGTTTAACGGCCGCGGTATTTTGACCGTGCGAAGGTAGCGCAATCACTTGTCTTTTAAATGGAGACCTGTATGAATGGCACGACGAGGGCTTAGCTGTCTCCTTTTTCAAGTCAATGAAATTGATCTCCCCGTGCAGAAGCGGGGATATGTACATAAGACGAGAAGACCCTATGGAGCTTTAGACACCAAGGCAGACCATGTTAAACACCCCTAAATAAAGGGTTAAACCAAATGAACCCTGCCCTAATGTCTTTGGTTGGGGCGACCGCGGGGAAACATAAAACCCCCACGTGGAACGGGAACACCCTCCTCCTACAACTAAGAGCTTCCGCTCTAGTAAACAGAAATTCTGACCAATAAGATCCGGCAGTGCCGATCAACGGACCGAGTTACCCTAGGGATAACAGCGCAATCCCCTTTTAGAGCCCATATCGACAAGGGGGTTTACGACCTCGATGTTGGATCAGGACATCCTAATGGTGCAGCCGCTATTAAGGGTTCGTTTGTTCAACGATTAAAGTCCTACGTGATCTGAGTTCAGACCGGAGTAATCCAGGTCAGTTTCTATCTATGACATGATCTTTTCTAGTACGAAAGGACCGAGAAGAAGAGGCCCATACTTGAGGTACGCCTCCCCCCCACCTAATGAAAACAACTAAAATAGGCAAAAGGGCATGCCCCTGTGCCTGAGAAAACGGCATGTTAAGGTGGCAGAGCCCGGTTACTGCAAAAGACCTAAGCCCTTTCCACAGAGGTTCAAGTCCTCTCCTTAACTATGATTTCAACACTCATCACCCATATTATTAATCCCTTGGCCTTCATCGTGCCTGTTCTACTAGCTGTTGCCTTCCTGACCCTTATTGAACGAAAAGTACTTGGCTACATACAACTACGAAAAGGCCCGAACATTGTTGGACCATACGGCCTCTTGCAGCCCATCGCCGATGGGGTAAAACTATTCATTAAAGAACCAGTACGGCCCTCAACCTCCTCCCCAGTTCTATTCCTCTTAGCCCCTATACTGGCCCTCACACTGGCCCTTACCCTATGGGCACCCATGCCCCTACCCTACCCAGTAACAGATCTTAACCTGAGTATTCTATTCATCTTGGCCCTATCCAGCCTCGCAGTCTATTCTATCCTGGGGTCGGGATGAGCATCCAATTCAAAATACGCCCTCATTGGGGCCCTACGGGCTGTTGCCCAGACTATTTCATACGAAGTTAGCCTAGGACTTATCCTTCTAAACGCCATTATCTTCACCGGGGGCTTTTCACTACAAACCTTTAATGTCGCCCAAGAGAGCGTTTGATTAATTCTGCCGGCCTGGCCCTTAGCCGCAATATGGTATATTTCAACCCTGGCAGAAACCAACCGGGCCCCCTTCGACCTAACCGAAGGTGAATCAGAACTAGTCTCAGGCTTTAACGTAGAATATGCAGGAGGCCCCTTCGCCCTGTTTTTCCTGGCAGAATATGCCAACATCCTACTCATAAATACACTCTCCGCCACACTGTTCTTAGGAGCCTCTCATATTCCAACAATCCCAGAACTTACCGCAATTAACTTAATAACTAAAGCAGCACTTCTTTCAATTGTTTTCCTATGAGTTCGAGCCTCATATCCACGATTCCGATATGACCAACTTATGCACCTCATCTGAAAAAATTTCCTACCTCTCACATTAGCCCTAGTCATTTGACACCTAGCCCTCCCCATTGCATTCGCAGGCCTGCCCCCTCAACTCTAGCCCCGGAGCTGTGCCTGAAGTAAAGGACCACTTTGATAGAGTGAACCATGGGGGTTAAAGTCCCCCCAACTCCTTAGAAAGAAGGGATTTGAACCCTACCTGGAGAGATCAAAACTCTCAGTGCTTCCACTACACCACTTCCTAGTAAAGTCAGCTAATTAAGCTCTTGGGCCCATACCCCAAACATGTTGGTTAAACTCCTTCCTTCACTAATGAACCCGTACATCTTAGCCACCCTGCTGTTTGGACTAGGCCTAGGAACCACAATTACATTCGCAAGCTCACACTGACTGCTCGCCTGAATAGGACTTGAAATAAACACCCTCGCCATTATTCCCCTAATGGCCCAACATCACCACCCACGAGCAGTTGAAGCAACCACTAAATATTTCCTCACCCAAGCCACTGCAGCTGCCATATTACTCTTTGCAAGCACTACTAATGCCTGACTCACAGGACAATGAGATATCCAACAGATATCACACCCCCTCCCTATTACCATAATTACCCTTGCCCTTGCCCTAAAAATCGGCCTCGCCCCAACCCACTCCTGACTCCCTGAGGTCCTGCAAGGCTTAGACCTCACTACGGGCCTTATCTTGTCCACCTGACAAAAACTTGCCCCCTTCGCACTCCTACTACAAATTCAACCCGCCAACTCAACTATCCTAATTATTCTAGGCCTTGCATCAACCCTTGTGGGAGGCTGAGGCGGACTAAACCAGACCCAGCTGCGGAAAATTCTTGCCTATTCCTCAATCGCCCACCTAGGCTGAATAATTCTAATCTTACAATTCTCCCCATCCCTCACCCTCCTGACCCTCATTACCTACTTCATTATAACATTCTCAACATTCCTTGTATTTAAATTAAATAAATCAACTAACATCAATGAACTAGCTTCTTCCTGAACGAAAGCCCCCGTACTCACCTCCCTAGCACCCCTTATTCTACTGTCACTAGGAGGCCTCCCCCCACTAACCGGCTTCATACCAAAATGACTGATTCTTCAAGAACTGACCAAACAAGATCTCGCCCCCACAGCCACACTAGCTGCCCTCACCGCCCTCCTCAGTCTATATTTTTACCTACGCCTTTCATACGCAATGACACTAACCATAGCCCCCAACAATCTAGCCGGAACCACGCCCTGACGCCTCCCCTCCTCACAACTCACCCTGCCCCTCGCCACCTCAACCGTGGCCACCCTACTTCTTTTACCCCTCACCCCCACCGCAGTGGCACTACTAACCCTCTAGAGACTTAGGATAGCACAAGACCAAGGGCCTTCAAAGCCCTAAGCGGGAGTGAAAATCTCCCAGTCCCTGATAAGACTTGCGGGACATTACCCCACATCTCCTGCATGCAAAACAGACACTTTAATTAAGCTAAAGCCTTACTAGATAGGCAGGCCTCGATCCTACAAACTCTTAGTTAACAGCTAAGCGCTCAAACCAGCGAGCATCCATCTACCTTTCCCCGCCTAAAAATAGGCCAAGGCGGGGAAAGCCCCGGCAGGGGTTAGCCTGCTTCTCCAGATTTGCAATCTAGTATGTAAAACACCTCAGAGCTTGGTAAGAAGAGGACTCAAACCTCTGTCTATGGGGCTACAATCCACCGCTTTAAACTCAGCCATCCTACCTGTGGCAATCACACGTTGATTTTTCTCGACCAATCACAAAGACATCGGCACCCTCTATCTAGTATTTGGTGCTTGAGCCGGAATAGTAGGCACAGCCTTAAGCCTGCTCATTCGGGCTGAACTAAGCCAACCGGGCGCCCTCTTAGGGGACGACCAAATTTATAACGTAATTGTTACAGCCCATGCGTTTGTAATAATTTTCTTTATAGTAATGCCAATTATAATCGGAGGGTTCGGAAACTGACTTATTCCCCTAATGATCGGGGCTCCCGACATAGCATTCCCCCGAATAAATAACATAAGCTTTTGACTTCTTCCCCCCTCTTTCCTCCTCCTCCTTGCTTCCTCTGGAGTAGAGGCTGGTGCCGGCACCGGGTGAACAGTGTATCCCCCTTTAGCAGGTAATTTAGCCCACGCAGGAGCATCCGTTGATTTAACAATTTTTTCTCTGCATTTAGCAGGTGTCTCCTCAATCCTCGGGGCCATTAACTTCATTACAACTATTATTAACATGAAACCGCCTGCCATCTCCCAGTATCAGACCCCCCTCTTCGTGTGAGCCGTACTAATTACTGCCGTCCTTCTCCTCCTTTCCCTCCCGGTTCTCGCTGCTGGCATCACAATACTTCTCACAGATCGCAACCTCAACACCACCTTCTTTGACCCTGCCGGGGGAGGCGACCCAATCCTCTATCAACACCTATTCTGGTTCTTTGGCCACCCAGAAGTCTACATCCTAATTCTCCCAGGATTTGGAATAATCTCACACATTGTTGCCTATTATTCTGGCAAAAAAGAACCTTTCGGCTACATGGGTATGGTGTGAGCTATAATGGCGATCGGTCTCCTCGGATTTATCGTGTGAGCCCATCATATGTTCACAGTGGGAATAGATGTAGACACACGGGCCTACTTCACATCCGCCACCATAATTATTGCAATCCCCACCGGCGTTAAAGTTTTCAGCTGACTTGCAACCCTCCATGGAGGGAACATCAAATGAGACACACCCCTTCTATGAGCCCTTGGCTTTATCTTCCTCTTTACAGTGGGAGGCTTAACAGGAATTATTTTAGCCAACTCCTCGCTAGATATTGTACTTCACGACACATACTACGTAGTTGCCCATTTCCACTACGTTCTATCAATAGGAGCCGTATTTGCCATTGTTGCCGGTTTTGTACACTGATTCCCACTATTTACAGGCTACACCCTACACAGCACTTGAACAAAAATTCACTTTGGTATTATATTTGCGGGGGTTAACCTCACCTTCTTCCCTCAGCATTTCCTGGGCCTAGCTGGAATACCTCGACGATACTCCGACTACCCAGATGCCTATACTCTGTGAAATACAATTTCCTCTATCGGCTCCCTAGTCTCCCTCGTGGCAGTAATTCTTTTCTTATTTATCATTTGAGAAGCATTTGCCGCCAAACGTGAAGTATTAGCAGTAGAACTAACCACAACTAATGTGGAATGACTGCATGGCTGCCCTCCCCCCTACCACACATTTGAAGAGCCTGCATTCGTCCAAGTTCAATCAAACTAACGAGAAAGGGAGGAGTCGAACCCCCATGGGTTGGTTTCAAGCCAACCACATAACCGCTCTGTCACTTTCTTCATAAGACACTAGTAAAATAGATTATTACACTGCCTTGTCAAGGCAGAATTGTGGGTTAAACCCCCGCGTGTCTTAAGTAATAATGGCACATCCCTCACAGCTAGGCTTTCAAGATGCAGCTTCACCTGTTATAGAAGAACTTCTTCATTTCCACGACCACGCCTTAATAATCATCTTCCTAATCAGCGTACTAGTACTTTACATTATTGTGGCCATGGTCTCCACCAAACTTACTAATAAGTATATTCTAGACTCCCAAGAAATCGAAATTATCTGAACCATCCTCCCTGCAATTATCCTTATTCTAATTGCACTCCCCTCCCTTCGCATCCTATATCTTATAGACGAAATCAATGACCCCCACCTCACAATTAAAGCCATGGGCCACCAATGATACTGAAGCTACGAGTATACCGACTTTGAAGACCTCGGATTTGACTCATACATAATCCCTACACAAGACTTAACCCCCGGCCAATTCCGCCTTCTAGAAGCAGACCATCGAATAGTAATTCCAGTTGAGTCCCCAATTCGAATATTAATCTCTGCTGAAGACGTTCTTCACTCCTGAGCAGTCCCATCCCTGGGTGTAAAAATAGACGCAGTCCCCGGCCGCTTAAATCAAACAGCTTTTATCGCATCCCGACCAGGTGTATTCTATGGACAGTGCTCTGAAATTTGCGGGGCCAATCACAGCTTCATGCCTATTGTAGTTGAAGCGGTCCCACTAGAACACTTTGAAAATTGATCATCTTTTATACTTGAAGACGCCTCGCTAAGAAGCTAAATAGGGCATAGCGTTAGCCTTTTAAGCTAAAGATTGGTGCCTCCCACCCACCCCTAGCGACATGCCTCAGCTCAATCCCGCACCTTGATTTGCCATCCTAGTCTTCTCCTGACTAATTTTCCTAACTGTGGTCCCCCCAAAAGTTATGGCCCATACCTTCCCAAATGATCCCTCCCCCCAAAGTACGGAAAAACCCAAAACAGAGCCCTGAAACTGACCATGACACTAAGCTTTTTTGATCAATTTATGAGCCCCATGTATTTAGGCATTCCCCTAATAGCCCTCGCCCTCACTCTCCCCTGAATCCTTTACCCCACACCGTCCCGCCGATGACTAAACAACCGGGTGTTAACCCTTCAAGGATGATTTATTGGCCAATTCACCAAACAGCTTCTCCTCCCCGTAAATCTAGGGGGACATAAATGAGCCGTCCTGTTAACCTCTTTAATATTATTCCTCATTACCCTAAACATGCTAGGCCTTCTCCCCTATACCTTTACCCCCACTACGCAACTGTCCCTAAATATGGGCCTTGCAGTTCCCCTCTGAATAGCGACAGTTGTTATTGGGTTTCGAAACCAACCAACCATTGCCCTAGGCCACCTTCTGCCAGAAGGGACCCCCACTCCCCTAATCCCAGTACTAATTATTATCGAAACAATTAGCCTATTTATTCGACCCCTAGCCCTGGGAGTTCGGTTAACAGCCAACCTCACAGCCGGGCACCTTTTAATTCAACTAATTGCTACGGCCGCTTTTGTCCTCCTACCCCTGATGCCAACCGTGGCAATTATTACATCAGTATTACTATTCCTACTTAGCCTCTTAGAGGTTGCCGTAGCAATAATCCAAGCTTACGTCTTTGTACTTCTTCTCACCCTCTACCTACAAGAAAACGTCTAATGGCCCATCAAGCACACGCATACCACATAGTTGACCCCAGCCCTTGACCTTTAACAGGTGCAGTTGCTGCCCTATTAATAACATCAGGCCTTGCAATCTGATTCCACTTTCATTCCACAACACTAATATCTCTCGGGATGGCCCTCCTCCTCCTTACAATATACCAATGATGACGAGACATCGTACGAGAAGGCACATTCCAGGGGCACCACACGCCGCCAGTCCAAAAAGGCCTTCGATATGGTATAATTCTCTTTATTACCTCTGAAGTCTTCTTCTTCCTGGGGTTCTTCTGAGCCTTTTACCACGCAAGCCTCGCACCAACCCCTGAACTAGGAGGCTGCTGACCCCCCACAGGCATTACCACCTTAGACCCATTTGAAGTCCCCCTGCTTAACACAGCCGTACTACTTGCCTCGGGAGTTACAGTTACCTGAGCCCACCATAGCATCATAGAGGGCGAACGAAAACAGGCTATCCAGTCCCTAACACTCACAATTCTCCTTGGCTTTTACTTCACCTTCCTCCAAGCCATAGAATACTACGAAGCCCCCTTTACAATTGCAGACGGGGTATACGGCTCCACATTCTTTGTGGCAACTGGTTTCCACGGGCTACACGTTATTATTGGCTCCACATTCTTAGCCATCTGCCTGCTCCGTCAAATTCAATACCACTTCACATCTGAGCATCACTTCGGATTTGAAGCGGCTGCCTGATACTGGCATTTCGTAGACGTTGTCTGACTATTCCTATACATCTCCATCTACTGATGAGGGTCCTAATCTTTCTAGTATCAAAACAAGTATAAGTGACTTCCAATCACCAGGTCTTGGTTAAAATCCAAGGAAAGATAATGAATCTAATCACAACAGTCATTATTATCGCCATTGCACTCTCCACTATTTTAGCCATCGTCTCCTTTTGACTCCCTCAAATGAGCCCTGACCACGAAAAACTCTCCCCCTATGAATGCGGATTTGACCCCCTAGGCTCAGCCCGGCTGCCTTTCTCCCTCCGATTCTTCCTCGTCGCCATCCTTTTCCTCCTTTTCGACCTAGAAATTGCCCTCCTACTACCCCTCCCTTGAGGGGACCAACTACCCTCTCCCCTACTCACATTCCTCTGAGCCTCAACCGTCCTAGTCCTACTTACTTTAGGCCTAATTTATGAATGAACTCAGGGCGGACTAGAATGAGCCGAATAGGTAATTAGTCTAAGAAAAACATTTGATTTCGGCTCAAAAGCTTGTGGTTAAAGTCCACAATCACCTAATGACCCCTGTTCACTTCGCTTTTTCATCAGCCTTTATACTAGGCCTGACAGGCCTAGCATTTCATCGAACCCACCTTCTCTCCGCCCTCCTATGTCTAGAAGGAATGATACTTTCTCTATTTATTGCTCTCTCCTTATGAACGCTACAACTAGACTCTACTAACTTTTCCGCCTCCCCCATACTCCTGCTTGCATTCTCAGCTTGTGAAGCAAGCGCAGGACTTGCCCTACTAGTAGCCACTGCCCGCACCCATGGAACCGACCGCCTACAAAGCCTAAATCTTCTACAATGCTAAAAATTCTCATTCCAACCCTAATGCTTGTCCCAACAACCTGAATGGCCCCCGCCAAATGATTATGGCCCACCACCCTTCTCCATAGCCTAATTATTGCATTAGCCAGCCTCACCTGGCTTAAAAATCTGTCAGAAACAGGCTGAACCTCCCTTAGCTTGTATATAGCAACAGACCCCCTTTCAACCCCTCTTCTGGTACTTACCTGCTGACTACTACCCCTTATAATCCTTGCAAGCCAAAACCATACAGCCCTCGAACCCATTAATCGACAACGAATATATATTACACTCCTCACATCCCTACAAGTCTTCCTGATCATAGCCTTCAGTGCTACCGAAATCATCATATTTTATGTCATATTTGAAGCCACCCTGATCCCTACCTTAATTCTTATCACCCGATGAGGGAACCAGACAGAACGACTCAATGCAGGCACCTACTTCCTATTCTACACCCTAGCAGGCTCCCTGCCCCTCCTAGTCGCCCTACTCCTTCTCCAGAACAGTGCAGGAACCCTCTCCCTCCTAACCCTTCAATACGCTGACGCCATCCAACTTACAACTTATGCAGACAAACTATGATGGGCGGGCTGCCTATTAGCATTTCTAGTAAAAATGCCACTATACGGCGTCCACCTTTGACTTCCTAAGGCACACGTTGAAGCCCCCGTTGCCGGCTCCATAATTCTTGCTGCTGTCCTCCTAAAACTAGGGGGCTACGGTATAATACGAATACTAGTTATTCTAGAGCCACTCACCAAAGAACTGAGTTACCCCTTTATTATCTTTGCACTCTGAGGGGTAATTATGACAGGCTCAATCTGCTTACGCCAAACAGACCTAAAATCCCTCATTGCCTACTCCTCCGTAAGCCACATGGGCCTAGTCGTGGGAGGCATTCTTATCCAAACACCCTGAGGCTTTACTGGCGCACTTATCCTTATAATTGCACACGGACTAACCTCCTCCGCCCTATTCTGCCTAGCAAATACTAACTATGAACGCACACACAGCCGAACTATGCTCTTAGCACGCGGCCTACAAATAGCCCTTCCCTTAATAACAACATGATGATTTATTGCCAGTCTTGCCAACCTAGCACTTCCTCCCCTACCAAATCTCATGGGAGAATTAATAATCATTACCTCACTATTCAACTGATCCTGATGAACATTAGCTTTAACAGGGGCCGGAACTCTCATTACCGCAGGCTATTCCCTCTACATATTCCTTATAACCCAACGAGGCCCGCTCCCTGCCCACATTCTCGCCCTAGACCCCTCCCACTCTCGAGAACACCTACTGATGGCCCTCCACCTCCTCCCCTTAGTACTACTCATCCTCAAGCCCGAACTAATCTGAGGCTGAACCGCTTGTAGATATAGTTTAACAAAAACATTAGATTGTGATTCTAAAAACAGGGGTTAAAGCCCCCTTATCCACCGAGAGAGGCTCGCTAGCAACGAAGACTGCTAATCTTCGCCACCTTGGTTGAACCCCTGGGCTCACTCGCATGCCGCTCCTAAAGGATAACAGCTCATCCGTTGGTCTTAGGAACCAAAAACTCTTGGTGCAAATCCAAGTAGCAGCTATGCACACCACTTCACTTATAATAACATCAAGCTTAATCATTGTTTTTACCCTCCTGGCCTACCCCGTGCTCACAACCCTCTCCCCCCAGCCCCGAGATACTGACTGAGCCCTGACTCAAGTTAAAACAGCAGTAAAACTGGCTTTCTTCGTTAGCCTCCTCCCACTATTCCTGTTCCTAAATGAGGGGGCAGAAATAATTATCACCAACTGAAACTGAATAAATACCATAACCTTTGACGTAAACATCAGCTTTAAGTTTGATCACTACTCAATTATCTTCACTCCCATCGCCCTCTATGTGACTTGATCAATCCTTGAGTTCGCATCCTGATACATACATGCGGACCCCTATATAAACCGATTCTTCAAGTACCTCCTTGTCTTCCTCATTGCCATAATCGTTTTAGTCACAGCTAACAACATATTCCAACTCTTTATCGGGTGAGAAGGTGTCGGTATCATATCATTTCTTCTCATTGGCTGGTGATACGGGCGGACAGATGCAAACACCGCCGCCTTACAAGCAGTTCTCTACAACCGAGTCGGGGATATTGGACTAATTTTTGCCATAGCCTGAATAGCAATAAACCTCAACTCATGAGAAATACAACAAATATTTGCAGCTGCCAAAGACCTCGACCTTACCTTCCCTCTTTTAGGCCTCATCATTGCCGCCACTGGCAAATCAGCCCAATTTGGACTACACCCCTGACTTCCCTCTGCCATAGAGGGTCCCACACCGGTCTCTGCCCTACTACATTCAAGCACAATGGTCGTTGCAGGTATTTTCCTCCTAGTCCGAATGAGCCCTCTGATAGAAAATAATCAAACCGCCCTAACCACCTGCCTATGCCTAGGCGCCCTAACCACTTTATTTACCGCTACTTGCGCCCTCACCCAGAATGACATCAAAAAAATTGTTGCATTCTCCACATCAAGTCAACTCGGCCTAATGATAGTAACCATTGGACTTAATCAACCTCAGCTCGCCTTCCTTCACATCTGCACCCACGCCTTCTTCAAAGCAATACTCTTCCTCTGCTCCGGCTCAATTATCCACAGCCTAAACGATGAACAGGACATTCGAAAGATAGGGGGTATACACCACCTCACCCCCTTTACATCTTCTTGCCTTTCTATTGGCAGCCTAGCTCTCACAGGCACCCCCTTCCTAGCAGGCTTCTTTTCTAAAGATGCCATCATTGAAGCCCTTAACACATCCCACCTTAACGCCTGAGCCCTAACCTTAACCCTCCTAGCCACCTCATTCACAGCTATCTACAGTCTTCGAGTTGTTTTCTTTGTATCCATGGGCCACCCCCGATTTAATTCACTATCCCCCATTAACGAAAATAACCCAGCAGTCATTAACCCCATCAAACGACTAGCCTGAGGAAGCATTATTGCCGGCCTCCTAATTACCTCAAACATTGTCCCCCTAAAAACACCTGTAATATCTATACCCCCTCTACTTAAGCTAGCCGCACTAGCCGTCACCATCCTCGGCTTACTCCTTGCCCTAGAGCTCGCCTCACTAACAAGCAAGCAATATAAACCCACCCCCCACCTGGCCACTCACCACTTCTCCAATATACTGGGCTTCTTCCCCGCAATCATCCACCGTTTCACCCCCAAATTAAACCTGACTCTCGGTCAGACAATCGCCAGTCAAATAGTTGACCAGACCTGGTTAGAAAAAACAGGCCCAAAAGCCGTAGCCTCCTCCAATATCCCCCTAATTACAACAACAAGTAATACTCAACAAGGTATGATCAAAACCTACCTTACCCTATTCCTCCTCACCCTAGTCCTTACAACACTGATTTTTACCTATTAAACTGCCCGAAGCGCACCTCGGCTCAATCCTCGCGTCAGTTCTAGCACTACAAATAAAGTAAGAAGAAGCACCCATGCACTAATAACTAACATCCCTCCTCCTAATGAATATATTAATGCAACTCCCCCGGCATCCCCCCGAAATACGGAGAACTCACCAAGCTCATCTACTGGGACTCAAGAAGATTCATATCATCCCCCTCAAAACAGCCCAGAGACCAAAACAACCCCCACCGCATAAATCACCATGTACGCCGCAACAGACCAACTCCCTCAACTCTCAGGATAAGGTTCAGCAGCAAGTGCTGCTGAATACGCAAATACAACCAACATCCCGCCCAAATAAATTAAAAACAGAACTAAAGACAAAAAAGGGCCCCCATGCCCCACTAACACACCACACCCTATACCTGCCACCACTACCAACCCTAAAGCAGCAAAATAGGGAGAAGGATTAGAAGCAACCGCAACTAAACCCAACACTAAACCAAGTAAAAACAAAGACATAATATAAGTCATAATTCCTGCCAGGACTCTAACCAGGACCAATGGCTTGAAAAACCACCGTTGTTATTCAACTACAAGAACCTTAATGGCAAGTCTCCGAAAAACCCACCCACTCCTAAAAATTGCAAACAGCGCACTAGTAGACCTCCCCGCCCCTTCTAATATTTCAGTCTGATGAAATTTTGGCTCCCTCCTAGGCCTCTGCTTAATTACCCAAATCCTCACAGGGCTATTCCTCGCAATACACTACACCTCAGATATTGCCACAGCCTTCTCGTCTGTTGCACACATCTGCCGAGATGTGAACTACGGATGACTTATTCGAAACATCCACGCCAACGGCGCATCCTTCTTTTTCATCTGTATTTATATGCACATCGGCCGAGGACTTTATTACGGCTCTTACCTCTACAAAGAAACATGAAACATTGGAGTTGTTCTTCTTCTCCTGGTAATAATAACTGCCTTCGTGGGCTATGTCCTCCCCTGAGGCCAAATATCTTTCTGAGGGGCCACCGTCATCACCAACCTCCTATCTGCCGTCCCATATGTTGGCAACACCCTAGTTCAATGAATCTGAGGGGGCTTCTCAGTAGACAACGCTACTCTCACCCGCTTCTTTGCCTTCCACTTCCTATTCCCTTTTATCATCGCAGGCGCAACCTTCATCCATCTGCTTTTCCTCCACGAAACGGGATCAAACAACCCCCTTGGCCTAAACTCAGACGCAGACAAAATCTCCTTCCACCCATACTTCTCATATAAGGACCTATTAGGCTTTGCAGCCCTCCTCATTGCACTTGCCTCATTAGCACTGTTTTCCCCCAACCTTCTAGGCGACCCAGACAACTTCACCCCCGCCAACCCCTTAGTAACACCCCCACATATTAAGCCCGAATGGTACTTCCTATTTGCATACGCCATTCTCCGATCCATTCCTAACAAACTAGGGGGCGTACTAGCCCTGCTATTCTCTATCCTTGTTCTCATACTAGTCCCGATCCTCCATACATCAAAACAACGAAGTTTAACATTTCGACCCCTTACCCAATTCCTATTTTGAACTCTTATTGCAACCGTAGCCATTCTTACTTGAATTGGAGGCATGCCCGTTGAACACCCCTTTATTATTATTGGACAAGTTGCATCTCTGTTTTATTTCCTTCTCTTCCTAGTTTTATTCCCCCTAGCAGGTTGATTAGAAAATAAAGCCCTTGAATGAGCGTGCACTAGTAGCTCAGCTTCAGAGCGCCGGTCTTGTAAACCGGACGTCGGGGGTTAAAATCCCCCCTACTGCTCAAAGAAAAGAGATTTTAACTCCTACCCCTAACTCCCAAAGCTAGGATTCTAAACTAAACTATTCTTTGCAACGTATACAATATATGTTTCAAAATACATATATGTATTAACACCATACATTTATATTAACCATATCATATAGCATTCAAGTACAATACATGTTTAATCAACATTATCAAGCCCCAAACCCCTCACATATCATAGCAATCATTAAGGGTTCCATAACCCATATACTATTAAATAAATGGCATACTAACCGAATTCAGGTATTAACGAAACTTAAGACCGAGCACTTACCTCCATTAGTTAAGATATACCAAGTACCCAACATTCTATTATATATCACAATCTTAATGTAGTAAGAGCCTACCAACAGATGATTTCTTAATGCATACTGTTATTGATGGTGAGGGACAACTATTGTGGGGGTTTCACTTAGTGAACTATTCCTGGCATTTGGTTCCTACTTCAGGGTCAATTATTGATATTATTCCTCAAACTTTCCCTAACGCTGACATAAGTTAATGGTGGAGTACATAGTACGAGATAACCCAGTATGCCGGGCGTTCTCTCCAGCGAGCAAGGGGTTCTCTTTTTTGGTTTCCTTTCATTTGACATTTCAGAGTGCACACGGTAATGGTTAACAAGGTTGAGCATTTCCTTGTGTGCAAGGAAATAGTCTGCATGATGAAAAGATTTTCTTATAAGAATTGCATAACTGATATCAAGAGCATAAAGTGTAAATATTTCTCCTAAAATATCTAAGATGCCCCCTGGGGCTTTTGCGCGTTAAACCCCCCTACCCCCCTATACTCCTGAGATCACTAACGTTCCTGTAAACCCCCCGTAAACAGGAAAACCTCAAGTAGCATATTTTAAAGCCCAAAGTGTGTCTATTTACATTATTAAAATAATGCGCATG